ATTTAATTATAATATTAATTATGTTAAAAAAAATAAAGATTCTTAAAATGTTAATTACTCTAATAAAGCTGTAGGTCTTTATTGTTGCATGATTTTCAAATAAATAATATGATTTAATTATAGTTATAAGGGTTATATTTAAATAAAAGAACAATCTAATAAGAGTTCCAATAAATATAAGAAGACTTAAAACAATAAAATTTAGGCGAATTAAGGAAATTAATATTAGTAATTTAGTGATAAATCCTAATAAAGGGGGCAGACCAGCAAGTGATAAGATAAGGGAAGGTATTATTAATTTATTTATTTTATTTTTATGGGTTAAAGTAAATAAGTAGTTGTTAGAATAATTATTTAGTAGAATTATTAATGGGAGGGAAATAATAGTATAACTAATAAAATAGACTAGGGTTATTGACCTATTAATTATAATTGTTGATAATATTCAACCTAAATGTGAAATTGATGAGTAAGTAATAATTAATTGTAAATTTGTTTGATTTAAAATTATAACTCTAGCAACTAAAGTTGACAACACGGAGATTAATATAATAATATTTATATTATTATTAATTAATATTAATATAAATAAAGGAGCTAATTTTTGTCATGTAAGAATTAAAAATAAGATTAATCAAGTTATTTGTTTAGTTATATTAGGTAGCCAAAAATGAAAAGGTACTCCTCCCAATTTTAAAATTAAGGATAATAAGATTAAGGTTGATAATGTATTATTGTTAAATATTGAGTATCAAGATAATGTATAGTTATATGATATTAAAGATGATATAATTAAAACCCTAGATCTTAGGCTTTGGATAATAAAATATTTTATAGAGGCTTCAGCTTCTAAAGTTTTCCCCTTAATATTTATTAAAGGAAGAAACCCTATTAAATTAATTTCTAAACCAACCCATATTGTGATTCAATGAGATGAGGATAGTGTAATTATAGTCCCAGAAATTATAATTAAAATAAATAAAAAGTTAGAGGGAAAAAATTTATTAATCATAAAAGGTAGAACAATTATGAGTTGCTCAAAATAAAGTTAGCAGCTTTATTTTACTCTTATTACCTTTAAATAATCACAAGGATACTATGCATCTAAGTATGAGCCGAAATCATATATGATAAATCATTTCTTGCGGGGAATTAAAGAATATTCTTTCTTTATGATTGCAAGTCATATTTTCTATATAAAATATAATACCATTAAGGATTTAATAATCATTTTCTAGATTAAAAATCTAGTGCTTAATAGTTCGGCCACTTAATATAGTAGTTATGAGCCTCATCAGTAGATACAGGTGTATAAAAATAATCATACAACATCAACAAAATGTCAATACCATGCAGCAGCTTCAAAACCAAAATGATGATTAATGGAGAAATGATAATAAATAATACGAATTAAACATACTAATAAGAATAGTGTTCCAATAATTACGTGAAGACCATGAAATCCAGTAGCTACAAAAAAAGATGAGCCATAAATACTGTCTGAGATAGAAAAACTGGCTTCTAAGTACTCTTGGGCTTGCAAGATTGTGAAATATATACCTAAAGTGATTGTTATATATATTGAATGAAGAGATTCTTTATGATTCCCTAGTAATAATGAATGATGAGCTCATGTAACTGTAATACCTGATGCTAATAAAATAGCAGTGTTTAGTAAAGGAACTTGAAAAGGATTAAGGGGGTAGATATGGATTGGAGGTCATGAGCCCCCAATTTCTATATTAGGTGCAAGGCTACTATGGAAGTAAGCCCAAAAAAAAGCGAAAAAAAAGCAAATTTCAGAAGTAATAAAGAGAATTATACCTATACGTATACCTGAGGAGACTTTTAATGTATGAAATCCTTGAAAGGTACTTTCTCGAATAATATCTCGTCATCATTGAAGTATAGTTAGAATAATTAAAAGTAGCCCAAAAAAAAGCGTGAGTACTGTATGGTTATGAAACCAAGAAGTTAAACCCACTGTTAAAAATATAGCACCTAAGGAGCCTGTTAAAGGCCATGGTCTAAACTCAACTAAATGAAARGGCACTCGGGTCATATATAATTTATTATACTAATTTATTTTTCAGAAGTATTAAGTGGAGGTTGTAAAAAGTGCTAAATTATGTGGTTAGAAATTTTGGCTGATCGAATAAATTTACTTTAATAAAAGTGTAAAACAAAATAGGGGTATGAGGGGGCCTTTTTTTTTAGGTAATATTTTAAAAAATAAGAATCCGGGAGTGTATATATATAAATTTAAAAGTGTTTATTAATTAAAATATATATAAATATCTACTGTATTATTAAAACTGTCGTGAGAAGGGAAAAACATCTATATATAATAATAATAACTTCAATATATTAAACAATTAAAGAGGGTTTGTAATAATAATTGAAATAAATACCGTGTTTATTCTGATGTACAATGGTTCTCAATACATCTAGATCTCATATCATATGCTAGAGGGATGTTTAGAGTTAATTATATACACGGCGCAATAGAGCAAGGAGGTATAATAATAGGAAGATCTCGAGATATGTATAATAGACTTGTATAAATTTAATAGTGTATATTATATACACACAGGCACTGAAAAAAGATTGGTATATATATAATTCTTATAGTGTAAGTTAGCACATTAGATTTTCAGTCTTTTAGTATATTATATATTTAGAATAATTTATATAATTATATTGCAAGATTTTAAGTTAATAAAACTGAGGATTTTCAAAGTCTTTAATAAATAAATTTGTTTAAATCTTGAGTAGAGTCAGCTAAAGTAAGCTATTGGGTTCATACCCCAGAAATAAACATGTGTTTCTTTATTAACAAGAAATAGTTTAATATAAAATGTTAACATTGGAAGTTATTGATTAAGGTGATACTTATTTTTTGATATGAGTTTATTACTTTTAATTTCTTTTGGGTTTTCTTTAAGTAGATTGTGTTTAATAGTAATTCAGCCTTTGAGTCTCGGGTTTATGTTAATACTTAATATAATTTGTGTTAGCGGCTTAATTAGAATTATTGTTTTTAGGTGGTATGGTTATTTATTATTTTTGGTTTATATTGGGGGCTTATTAGTTATATTTATATATGTTATTAGATTGATTCCCAATTTGATTTTTATATCTAGAAAAGTAGTTTTATATTTTTTTATTATTTGTTTAAATTACTTTTTGAGAAATTACTTGTTTATAAAAGATAGTATTAGGGAAGATGTGAAAGATTTTATAATAAATAATTATAGAAGTATTAGGTGTGGAGGGGGTGAAAGTATTTTAATATTTGATAATTTTGTGTGTTATATGGTTTTAGGGGTTATTTTGTTATTTGTTTTAATTAGTGTGGTAAAGATTTGTTATTATTGTGATGGGCCTTTACGGGTATTTAAATTTAAGTATGCTAAGTTCTTTGCGAAAAAGTCATCCCATCTTAAAAATTATTAATAATACTATTGTTGATTTACCTTCCCCAATCAATTTGTCAATTTGGTGAAATTTTGGGTCTTTGTTAGGTTTATGTTTAGGGGTGCAAGTTTTTAGTGGTTTATTTTTAGCTATACATTATACTTGTTGTGTTGAAATGGCTTTTGATTCTGTTATTCATATTATACGTGATGTTAATTATGGTTGAGTATTGCGTTATACTCATGCTAATGGAGCCTCCTTTTTTTTTATTTGTTTATATTTTCATATTGCTCGGGGGATTTATTATAAATCTTATATAATAATTGAAACATGAAATGTCGGTGTAATTTTATTATTTTTAGTTATGGCAACAGCTTTTGTTGGGTATGTATTACCTTGGGGTCAAATATCATTTTGAGGGGCAACGGTTATTACTAATTTAGTTTCTGCTATTCCTTATATTGGTGAGATAGTGGTTTATTGAGTTTGAGGGGGGTTTTCAGTTGATAATGCAACTCTTAGTCGCTTTTTTTGTTTTCATTTTTTGTTACCTTTTGTCTTAATTGGTTTAGTGATTTTGCATTTGTTATTTCTTCATCAATCTGGCAGGAATAATCCTTTAGGGGTTAATAGTGATTTAAATAAAATTCCTTTTCACCAGTATTATAGTTTTAAAGATTTATTTGGTTTTTTTTTATTAATATTATTATTGATTGAAATTAGCTTATTATACCCTAATATTTTAGGAGATTCTGAAAATTTTATTCCTGCTAATCCTTTAGTGACACCCTTACACATTAAACCTGAGTGATATTTTTTATTTGCTTATGCTATTCTACGTTCTATTCCAAGAAAATTAGGAGGAGTACTTAGTTTAGTGATATCAATTTTAATTTTGGTTTTTTTACCTTTTTTACATATTAAGGGGTGTAGTAGTTGTATTTATAATATTTTTATACAGGTTAATTTTTGGTTTATAGTCGGTTGTTTTTTTTTATTAACATGGATTGGAGGATGTCCTGTGGAATATCCTTATGAAAGCTTAGGTCAGGGGTTGAGGATTATATGATTTAGAGTGTTTTTAGGGCGACCGCTATTAGATTTATTATGATTAAAAATTTTAGATTATTAAGTTCTATTATTGGTATACAGAAATTTTGAAAATTTCTTAAAAGTGTTCAACTCACTTATAGAATTTTAGTTATAAAGATTTTAATCTTTTTTTGGTTTACAAGACCAAAGTTTTATAAATAAACTATTATAACATAGGTATGGCTATAAGTAATGAGTTGTTATTAAGTTTATATATTTATTTTAGAGGTATTATTATTTTAATTTTTCAATGGAAGCATATTTTGAATATTTTGTTGAGGTTTGAAGTATTGATACTAGGGGTTGTTTTTTCTTTTTTACTAATTTGGGGACTTTATAGTAGTGAAAATAATATTATAATAATTATTGTTGTTTTTGGTGTATGTGAGGCTAGTTTAGGTTTGTCTTTGTTGGTTAGGTTAATTCGGTCTCATGGGAATGATTACGTTAATTCTTTAATGCTTTATAAATTATAAGATTGTTATTTAGTATAATTGGTATATTGAGTATTAGTGGTGTTATGATTTGAGAAATTCGTTATTGGGCATTAATAATTTCAAGATTTTTATCTTTAAAATTTTTAAGTTTGGAAATTTGAGGTATAGTGAGAACTAGTTGGTTATATTGTGATAGTATGAGGGGTATATTAGTTATTTTAACATTGTGAATTAGAGGTTTGATAATGCTGGCTAGCTATTATTCAATTAAATTTAGAATAAATAAAAGCTTAGAATTTTCTTTAACTATTTTAGCATTAAGTTTACTAATTATTATTTTTTTTTTAAGAGTTAATATTATAATATTTTATGTTTTTTTTGAGATATCTTTGTTACCTACTTTGATATTAATTATTGGTTGAGGCTATCAACCAGAACGTCTACAAGCTGGTATATATATAATGTTATATACAGTTAGAATATCATTACCTTTATTAGTTAGGTTGATTATATTAAGTAATATTTATCTTTCTTATAATATACTATTGGTGATTAATTTAAATTATTTGAATTTTTTATATGATGTTAACATATTATGGTTTTTTAGATTGTTAATAGCTTTTTTGGTCAAATTACCTATATTTACTATACATTTATGGCTACCAAAGGCACATGTGGAAGCTCCTATTGCTGGTTCTATAATTCTAGCTGGTGTATTATTAAAGTTGGGAGGTTACGGTATTTTACGGGTAATAAGTATATATTTTTTAAATGAGGTTTATTATAATAAGGTTTTTATTGTAATTTGTATATGAGGTGGTTTGGTGACAGCGATTATTTGTGTTGGACAAAGAGACATTAAATCATTAATTGCTTATTCTTCTGTAGGCCATATAGGTTTAATATTAGCTGGTGCAATAAGTAAATTTATATGAGGTTGAGAAGGTTCAATACTAATAATAATTTCTCACGGGTTTTGTTCTTCGGGTTTATTTTGTTTGGCTAATATAATATATGAAAAAGCTAAGAGTCGAAGTTTATTTCTTTATAGGGGTTTAATTAATACTAATTCAGTAATATGTATGTGATGGTTTTTATTTTGTATTGCTAATATAGGAGCCCCCCCTTTTATTAATTTAATTAGAGAAATTATATTATTTTGTAGCATATATATATACAGAGGGTATTTAATTATTATTATTTTAATGATAGTGTTTGTTGGGGGTTTATATAATTTAGTTATATTTACTAATATGCAGCATGGGTCAATTATAAATTTTATGAATAGTAACTTTAATAACACATGTAGTGAATATTTATTATTATTTCTTCATTTTTGGCCTATATTAGGGTTTATTTTGAATGTAAGTTATTTAAATAAGATTTTTATATTTTAATAAAGTTAGTTTAAGTTAAAATGGTAGGTTGTGGTTCTATAGTTAAATATATTATTTACTTTATTATGTATAAATTAATAGGGGTAGAATTATGTTTTAGTCTCATGTTATTTAGCTGATTTTTTTTTATGGCTGTTATAATGGTTTATTTATGCATAAATAATATTAGGTTATTTTTTAATTGAGAAATAGTAAATTGTTTGAGTAGATCTTTAGATTTTGATATAGTTATTGATTGGGTAAGATGTAGTTTTAGGGGATTGGTTTGTTTTATTTCTGGTTGTGTGATGATTTTTAGAGGATCTTATATAAGAAGGGATAAGTTTAGGTATCGATTTAGTTTAATAGTAGTTTTGTTTGTTTTATCAATAAATTTATTAATTTTTATCCCCAATTTGGTTTCACTATTATTAGGTTGAGATGGTTTAGGCTTAGTATCATTTTGTCTTGTCATTTACTATCAAAATAATAAATCACTTGCTGCTGGGATATTAACAGTATTAATAAATCGGGTAGGAGATTGTTTTATTTTAGGCGCTATTAGTATAGTGGTTGTTTTAGGTCATTGGAATATATTGTGTATATGGGAGTTTTATAATTTTGTATATGTAAATTTTTTTGTTATGGTTGCAGGTTTAACTAAAAGGGCTCAAATCCCCTTTAGGAGCTGACTCCCAGCAGCAATAGCAGCTCCAACCCCTGTTTCAGCATTAGTACACTCTTCCACTTTGGTGACAGCGGGTGTGTATTTATTTATTCGATTTTATAGTTACTTAGGCAGTTATTACTGATTTAGAAATTTTATTGTTTATATTTCGATTATAACTACACTTATATCAGGTATTTGTGCTTTATATGAGTATGATATAAAAAAGATTATTGCTTTATCAACTTTAAGCCAGTTGGGGGTAATAATAATATCTTTGGGTTTAGGTATACCTATGTTGGCTTTATTTCATTTATACACTCATGCTATATTTAAAGCTTTGTTGTTTATTTGTGGTGGGAATATTATTCATTCTTTTGAAGGTAAACAGGATTTGCGTCAAATTAGTAATATTTATAATTTAATACCTATTACTACAATGTTTTTGGTTATTTCAAAAATAGCTTTATGTGGATTACCCTTTCTTGCGGGGTTTTATTCTAAAGATTTAATTATTGAATCTTTAATTGTAGGTAATTTAAATTTAGTAACTTTTTGTTTAGGGTTATTTGGTGTTTGTTTAACTGTACTATACTCTATTCGTTTTTGTTTATTTATTATTTGAAGAGGGAAGAATATAGTAACATTTAATAATGTGAAGGATAATGACTTAAAGGCTCTTATTTCTATAAGTTTATTGATATTAGGTGCTGTTTGGGGGGGTTATGTATTTCATAGTTTATTTTGTTTATTTGAATTAATTTTTATTTTACCTTTATTTATGAAGTTATGTGTTCCTTTTTTAATTTTTATGAGGTTAATTATTTCGTTTGGGTTATGAGGTAAAGGTTTTGTTAGAGATAAAAATAATTGGGTTAAACATTTTAATAGTAGTATATGATTTTTGTCTAGATTTATTTGTTTTCCTATAATTAGACGATTTTTATTATTTAGGAATAGTAGCTTAAAAATTATTGATATAGGTTGGATAGAGTTATTAGGGGGCCAAGGGATATTTATTTTAAATAAAATATTTTTTAGGTTTTTAGAATATTGAATATTGGTTATATTTAGTTGTTATATAGTTATATTTATTTTAATATGTATTTTGGTCAGCGTCTATATTTGGGCTTATAAAAAGTTATATCTTTAGGTTAAAAAGTACTATACATATATAGTAATTTAAAATTGACAATTTTAAGTTATAATTAACTAACTTTTTGACTATTTTATTCAATTTAAGGATCCTTGGTTTCATTCATGTAATAAGCCTATTAATAAAATAATTAAAAAAATTAATGAACTTCTAAAAGGCCAATGTGTATTTGTGGTTATAATATTTATTGTTAAAGGAATAAGAAGAATAATTTCAACGTCAAAAATTAGGAAGATGACGGCTAGCAAAAAAAATCGTATTGAGAAAGGGGAGCGGGTGCAGATTGAGGGGTCAAAACCACACTCAAAAGGGGTATTTTTTTCTCGATCGTTGTACGAGCGTHTATAAATAATTAACCCAATAAGGAGTAGTGCAATGTTTATAATAAATAAAATAATCATATAAGTTATAATTGTTAACATAGAGCACTGAAGGTTAAAAACCTTTTAGTTTATAACATCAATATAACCCGTTCAATCCGGCGCAGTACCAGCCAGTGAAGTAATAATAATTACAAATTTTTAATTAACAATTAAAGGCCTATTATTTGGCTTTTCACTGGTTATTATTATACTAATTTATTTTTCAGAAGTATTAAGTGGAGGTTGTAAAAAGTGCTAAATTATGTGGTTAGAAATTTTGGCTGATCGAATAAATTTACTTTAATAAAAGTGTAAAACAAAATAGGGGTATGAGGGGGCCTTTTTTTTTAGGTAATATTTTAAAAAATAAGAATCCGGGAGTGTATATATATAAATTTAAAAGTGTTTATTAATTAAAATATATATAAATATCTACTGTATTATTAAAACTGTCGTGAGAAGGGAAAAACATCTATATATAATAATAATAACTTCAATATATTAAACAATTAAAGAGGGTTTGTAATAATAATTGAAATAAATACCGTGTTTATTCTGATGTACAATGGTTCTCAATACATCTAGATCTCATATCATATGCTAGAGGGATGTTTAGAGTTAATTATATACACGGCGCAATAGAGCAAGGAGGTATAATAATAGGAAGATCTCGAGATATGTATAATAGACTTGTATAAATTTAATAGTGTATATTATATACACACAGGCACTGAAAAAAGATTGGTATATATATAATTTTATTAGTATAAATAGTATATTTGTTTTCCAAACAAAAGGTTTAATATGATTAAATAAAATAGTACAAGATGGTGTAAGGGCATATAAATTTTTGAGGTTTAAGGAAAAGTTCAATCTTTTTTTGTAAATTTATGAGGTGGTCGATTAAAGTCGGTAGATTGTAAATCTATGAATAAGTATAACTTTCTCATGGCTTTATAGTTTAAATTTTAAAATATCAAGTTGCAAACTTGGGGTTATAACTTATATTGAAGCTTAAAATAATGAAGGTTTATAACTATTAATAATATATTAATTTTTATAGTGTTTACTATATATTATGTTTAAATAATTTGGCTTTAGTTATAATATAAGTTATTATTAAATTTATATATGTTAGGTTTGAAATATATCGTTTTATCTTTGCATTATTTAGTTTTGTTGTTTAATATGTGCTTATATTAAAAATGCATTTATGTTAATATATTTATTAAAATAATTTTGAGGGATTACGCAGTATTTATTATTATACAATTAATGAGAGTTTGATATAATTAATATAAATAAGGGTGGATTAATTTGTGCCAGCATCCGCGGTTATACAAATACCTTAAGTTTATATAGGATAGTATAAAGAAAAGTGATAGTTATATATAATTAGAATATATTAAGGATAGTAATTGTAAGTAAAATTTAAATATTATTATTATTAATTTAATTTTTCTAAAATTAAATCTTTGAAAATAGGTTGTTGAAAACTAGGATTAGATACCCTATTATTCCTTATTTTAAAAATTTTTTTATTTAAGTAGTGTAAATGTTAATTATATTATTTATGTTTGAAACTTAAAAAGCTTGGCGGTGTTGTAGACCCATTTAGGGGAGCTTGTTTATTAATTTGATAATCCTCAATTAATTCTTACTTTTTCTTGATAAGGCAGTTTGTGTATTGCTGTCGTCAGTTTATTTCGTAAGAATAGCTAAAGGACTTAAAAATGTTTAGATTAAAATGTCAAGTCAAAATGCAGCTTATGGAAAAGGTTTATAAAATGAGCTACAATTTATAGATTTTAATTGGATTAAACTTGTAAAAGTTTATAAATTTGGACTTAATAGTAATATATAATTAGTGTGTTTATATGAATAAGGTTTTATAACGCGTACATATCGCCCGTCGCTCTTGTTGATAAAATAAGATAAGTCGTAACATAGTAGGGGTAGTGGAAGCTGTTCCTGGTTTAAAGCAAAATTTAACATATAAATGTGTCTCACTTACATTGAGAAAATGGTTATAATATAATCAATTTTGAACATTGATTTGTATTGTAAATAAAGTTTGTATATATAAGTAAATCATTTTTTTATATAGTATTAGAAGTATAGAAATAATAATGAAAAAGTACTGTAAAGGTAATAAATAATTGGTGTATAGTAGGATTAAGAATTCGTACCTTTTGTATAATGGGTTGATGATAGATTTAATTTTATAAAAAAGTCTCGAAGTAAAAGGATTTACTTAATAAATAAGTGTTAACGTAGTAAAGTTATATTATTATTATTAGGTGGTAATGAAATGTTTATCGATTTTTAGGATAGCTAGTTTATTAGTGTAAATATTTTAGTATTTTAGTGTTAAGATTATTGTAAAGTATTTTAATATTATTTATTTTATAAGGGATAAGCTTTATATAATATGTTAGAGTAGTATAAAAATTAGTATTATTTAAGTAGGGTTAAAATTGTCTTTCTTATAAATTTTAAATGTAGTATGTTGATTTATATATTCAGATTAGGAGCTAATAAATTTTTGGTAATTATAATAGTAAAAGGTATAATGTTAATATGAGTATTATTATGATAGAGTTATTTAATTATTTTAAAATGTTTAAATGCTGATTGTAAGAGTAAATAAAGAAATAAAGTAAAGGAATTCGGCAAATATAAATCTCGCCTGTTTATCAAAAACATCTCTCTTTGTATTAATTAAATAAAGAGTTGGGCCTGCTCAGTGAATATTTAAACAGCTGCGGTATTTTAACTGTACTAAGGTAGCATAATAATTTGCCTTATAAATTGAGGCTAGAATGAAAGGTTTGACGAAGGTTTATCTGTCTCTAGTTTATTTATTAGAATTTAATTTTTTAGTGAAAAAGCTAAAATAGTTTAAAGGGAAGAGAAGACCCTATTGAGCTTTAATTTTAATAGGTTATAATAAATATTATAGTAAAATAGAAATTTTAATTGGGGTGATTAAGGAATAAAAAAGTAACTTCCTTAAAAATAAAATTGTTAGGTTAAGTAACCAATTGTATTGCTTATATAAAGTTACCATAGGGATAACAGCGTAATTTATTTAGCAAGCTCTAATTAAAAAATAAGATTGCGACCTCGATGTTGGATTAAAGTAACCTTAAGGTGTAGAAGCTTTAATTGGTAAATCTGTTCGATTTTTAAAACTTTACATGATCTGAGTTCAGACCGGTGTGAGCCAGGTTGGTTTCTATCTTTTAAAGTTATATAATTCTTTTTTTTAGTACGAAAGGACCAAAAAAAGTAATATGATTAGTATTTATAAAGTTGACAGAGTAAATGTGTATAATTTAGGGTTATTTTATAAGATTAATATATCTTACTTTATAATTAAGATGGCAGATCAGTGCATAAGATTTAAGCTTTTATTAGAGAATATATATTCTTCTTAATAATGATTATTGAGCTATTGTCTGGAGTTATTTCATTTATCTGTGCCTTGGTTTCTGTCGCTTTCTTTACTTTGTTGGAGCGTAAAGGATTAGGTTATTTTCAACTACGTAAAGGGCCAAATAAAGTGGGTTTAATAGGGCTACCTCAACCTTTAGCTGATGCAATTAAATTATTTAGTAAGGAATTAGTTAAGCCTACTTTAGTGAATATATTTCCTTTTTTAGTGTGTCCTTCAATGAGATTGTTTTTAGGGCTTTTATTATGAATTTTATATAGTAATTATTTTGTGTGTTCTATAGGGGGGTTAAGTGTTTTATTATTCTTATGTGTATCTAGGTTATCAGTTTATAGTGTTATAGGTGCGGGCTGATTTTCAAATTCTAAGTATGCTCTATTAGGTTCTGTGCGTGCTGTGGCTCAAAGGATTTCTTATGAGGTAAGTTTGTCATTAATTTTATTAAGTTGTTTAATTTTAGTTGGTGGGTTAAGTATTAGTATTACTATAAAATATCAGTTTTATGTTTGGGTGGTTTTTATTAATTTTTTTATACTTTTAATATGGTTTGTTTCTTGTGTAGCTGAAACTCATCGAGCCCCTTTTGATTTTGCAGAAGGGGAGTCTGAGCTTGTTTCTGGCTTTAATGTTGAGTATGGAGGAGTTGGGTTTGCTATTTTGTTTATAGCTGAATATAGAAATATTTTATTTATAAGAGTTTTATTAATTAGTCTTTTTTGTGGAGGGGTTTTATATTTATTTTTTTATGGATTATTTTTTTATTTAATAATTGGTTTTGTGGCTTTTATATTTATTTGGGTACGGGCTAGATACCCACGTTATCGGTATGATTTATTAATATATTTAATTTGAAAAAGTTATTTACCAAGAGTTTTAAATATTTTAGTATTTTTGGTAATATTAGTATATGTTTTGAATATATAGTGGTTTAAATAGCTTAAGATTAGAGCATAACATTGAAGATGTTATGGTGGTAAGAACCTTTGAATATAAAAGCGTHTTTAATGATTGCTATCTACTGATGGTCATCTGTATATAAAGTAATTAATAATGAGAAAATGTAGCCTTGGATAATACTAATGCCAATCTCGAAAATAAAATAACCTATCTGGATTAATAATACCACTAAAGTGACTATATAATTATTTAAGAGTATTAGGGTTGTGAGATAGTCCCCAATCAAAGTTAAAATAATATGACCTGCACTAATATTTGCTGCAAGTCGAACAGATAGTGTAATTGGTCGTACTATAATACTTAATATCTCAATAATAGGTAAAAAGGGGATTAAAAAAGAAGGTGTAGCTAAGGGGAGTATAAAAGCTAAGCTTGAGTAAGAGTTTTTAATATAAGAAGAAATAATTAAAGATAATCATAATGGAAGTGCAAAAGTAAAGGTTATTACTAAATGCCTTGTAGTTCTAAATACATAAGGTATTAAACCCAATAAATTGAAGTTAATAAGAGTAATAAATAAAGAAGAGATAATTAAAGTAAATCCACCTAAATTTATTCTATAGGATCGGGTAGTCTGAATATTAATAATTTGTTTGGGTATATTAATAATGTTAGATAAATTAGTAGGTTTAATTCAAAATGAAGAATTAATAAAGATTAAAGATCAAAAAGTTAATAATCATGTTATTATATGGGCAGAAAATAGTGTTGAATTGTGATCATCAAAAGAAGAAAAAATGTCTACTATCATATTATCATTTATATTTGATTGTTGTAAAGTTTTGATTTAAATTGTTAAATTTATAATGGTTAATAGTATTTCATCATATAATAGATGAATTAATTAATAATGAGGCCCAAAACAAAACAAATAAAAAAATTCAATTAATAGGGGATAATTGAGGCATAGAAAAGTTTAATTTTTAAATAACTTATATTATATTATATTATATTATAATTGACTTTTATATTGAAATTAATTGTTAATAGTGTTTAATCATTTGATGAAGTATTTTATACTCACAACTTCTAGTGTAATAGGTATAAAGGAGTGATTAGCACCACAGATTTCTGAGCATTGTCCATAAAATAAGCCTGCTTTTGATGAGTATAATATTAACTGATTTAAACGTCCGGGGACAGCATCAACTTTTACTCCTAAGGAAGGTATTGCTCATGAGTGAATAACATCAGTAGATGAGACAATTATACGGGTGTTAATTTTTATAGGTAGAATTAAATGATGATCCGTTTCTAAAAGACGAAAATCTCCTAAATTTAAATCAGAAGAGGGGATTATGTATGAGTCAAATTCAATATTTGTAAAATCTGAATATTCATATCTTCAGTATCATTGGTGACCTATTGTTTTAATTGTAATTAAAGGATTATTAGTTTCATCCAATAAATATAATAAACGTAGTGAGGGTATAGCTAAAAGTAGTAAAATTATAGCTGGTGCAATAGTTCAAATAGTTTCAATTTTTTGACTTTCTGTAATATTAAGACAAGAAAATTTATTTAGAATGAGTGCTAGGGATATATATATTACTATTGTGAGAACTATGATAATAGAAAATATAGCGTGATCGTGGAAGAAAATGATTTGTTCTATTAATGGTGAAGAAGCATCTTGGAAGCCTAATTGTCCTCAGTAGGTCATAAATTAAATATAAATAGCACCTGTTTCAGGTGAATTATGGAAGTCAGTAGGTAAGCGATTATCCCACTCTAAAGAGGTTGTTAAATGGTTAGATCAGATGATAGTTCGTTGAGAGATAAGTCTTTCCCAAACAATAAAAATAAAAAAAAACACTCTTGTTATAGAGATTATAGACCCTATAGAAGAAATTATATTTCATTTAGTATAACAGTCAGGATAATCTGAATATCGTCGTGGTATACCAGCTAAACCTAAGAAATGTTGAGGAAAGAATGTTAAGTTTACACCAATAAATATTAGGATGAAATGAGCTTTAGTTCAATGTTGGTTTAAACTTAGTCCCACAATTAGGGGATATCAGTGATTAAATCCTCCAAATAACGCGAAAACTGCTCCTATAGATAAGACATAATGAAAATGTGCCACTACGTAGTAGGTATCATGGAGTATAATATCTAAAGAAGAGTTAGATAAAATAATACCTGTTAATCCTCCAAGAGTAAATAAGAAAATAAAACCTAAAGCTCATAATATAGGAGTATTATACTTGATTGGGGACCCATAAATAGTAGCTAATCATCTAAATACTTTAATTCCTGTTGGAATAGCAATAATTATTGTGGCAGAAGTAAAATAAGCTCGTGTGTCTACATCTATACCTACTGTAAATATATGATGAGCTCATACAATAAATCCTAATAATCCAATAGATAATATTGCATAAATTATACCTAATGACCCAAATGTTTCTTTTTTAAAGGAGTGATGTGACACAATATGGGAAACAATACCAAAGGCTGGAAGGATTAAAATGTAGACTTCTGGGTGCCCAAAAAATCAAAATAAGTGCTGGTAAAGGATAGGATCCCCTCCTCCTCTTGGGTCAAAAAAAGATGTGTTAAAATTTCGGTCAGTTAATAATATGGTAATAGCTCCAGCTAATACTGGTAGTGAGAGTAGTAGTAAAATTGCAGTAATAAAAACAGATCAAGCAAATAAAGGTAATCGTTCTATTTGTAGGCCTTCTCATCGTATATTTAAAATTGTCGTGATGAAATTAATAGCACCTAAAATAGATGAAACACCAGCTAGATGGAGAGAAAAAATGGCTAAATCTACAGAAGGACCTGCATGAGAGAGATTTCTAGATAAAGGGGGGTATACAGTTCATCCTGTACCTGCTCCTCTTTCTACAGCTGAAGAAGAGAGTAGAAGTGTGAGGGATGGAGGTAATAGTCAAAAGCTTATATTATTTATACGGGGGAAAGCTATGTCTGGGGCACCTAATATTAAGGGGACTAATCAGTTTCCAAAACCTCCAATTATAATAGGTATAACTAAGAAAAAAATTATAATAAATCCGTGGGCTGTAACTACTACATTATATAGCTGATCATCATTTAATAGTGCTCCTGGCTTACCAAGCTCTCTTCGAATTATCAAGCTTAATGATGTACCTAGCAACCCTGATCAAATACCAAAAATGAAGTATAAAGTACCAATATCTTTGTGATTAGTGGAGAATAATCATCGCAT